ATTACTATTTTTCTAGTCTAAATCCAAATCACACGAGTGCTTATTACTAAGAGACATACCAGTATCCATATTTAGTCATTCGAGGGTCTCTTTTCTTAATTTTATATTTTATAGAGTAGAGAAACTAGATATATCCAGTTTCTCTACTCTACATGTTTCTCAGTCAGTTATCCCTACGGAATACCAGACAAGATAGAACAGGTTGATAATGAAATGGATTTCTTTTTCCAAAAAGAATGATCGGACTGATAGGGACAGCAAACACTTCATTATAACATAACACGAGTCATATTATTCGAAACGCCTCGTGATCTTCAACCAATTATGAGCCTCAATATAATTCCCGGGAGTAAGTGCTATAGCTTGTTTCCAATACTCAGCGGCTTGATCGAACCAAGCCTCTGCAATTTCAGAATCTCCTTGTCGAATGGCCTGTTCTCCCCGGTCGGAATAGGCGGGTCAATTCCTTCCCTGAGAACCGTACTTGAGAGTTTACTACCTCATACGGCTCAGCAGTCAATTCTTTTGGTATCCCCGTTTAATCTAACATATCTAATCTAATTCAAAGAAATTTATCATAGATCCAGAGAACCATCTCTTTTTTATCGGGTTAACCAAACGAGATTAATTACATAAGTTTAAAACGAAAATTTGGATTACTAATCAATTTTCGTTTTATCTTTTATCCCACCTTCCGAAGACTAAAACATGGGTCTTTGTTTATTTACATATGGTATCCTTAGAATTCTATGAAAGGTAACTATCTCAATTTCATATACATTATACATATAGAAATTTATATAGAATCCGTGAAAAAGACTTTCCTTCATAAGAAAGAAAAGTCTTACTCTCTTTGGGATCTGATGCTACACCGCTGCTCCCTAGTGGATCAACTCTATTACATAAGTTGATTTCTAACTTTTTTCATATCATGACAATGATATAAGTAAGCAGTTCTTATTGTATCGGACCAAAACCTCGCTAATTGATCTTTACGGTGCTTCCTCTATCAATTAGATTCTTTATCCATAGAATAAAGTATCTAGGCATATCCATTTCTTCATATTTTTTGATATGAAGTTGTTTTCTTTGCTACAGCTGATAAAAATCGTTATTTTGGACGATGTATATGTAGAAAGCCTTTTGTTTTCTTTAATGCTTTTCCTTTCTATAGTAGAGAGAGTCGCACGTAATGACAGATCACGGCCATATTATTAAAAGCTTGGGGTAAGAATGGATTTCGTTCTAGTGCTCGAAAATAATATTCTAAAGCTTTGGTATGTTCTCCATTACTTGTATGGATAAGTCCTATATTATAGAGTATATAACTTCGATCATAGGGATCTATTTCTAGTCGCATAGCTTCATAATAATTCTGTAAAGCTTCCGCATAATTTCCTTCGGATTGCGCCGACATCCGTTACGGTCGTCATTCGATTCCACGAATCTCCGTTCCAGAACCGTACATGAAATTTTCATCTCATACGGCTCCTCCTTTATGTACATAATAAGAATAATAACTTATTAAGACTGAAAATATTCTGATTATAAACTGAGCGGAGCTAGTGTTTTTACAAGAAATCTCTAGCCAACCTTTCTGCAAAAGATTTTTTCTTACCATCAAGGGTGTTAGGATTAGATAGAAATGGTAACTCTAACAATTTCTTTGTCCTCAACGCTCCCTAATTTACAGGAATTAGTCACTTCAACAATCTTCGATGGTTTTACGGGTATCCAAAGTACCAACGAGATGGATGTTTGTTGTCCCAGCCATTCTTGTTAGCCCCAACCCTGATAAGAAGGAAGTGGTTAATCTTTAATAAATAACAAAGTTTTAATGTTGTTGATTTCTAGGTGTAGTGCTTTTTCCCATATGCCCCCTATTGGTACTAGTAAAGCGGTAATATAGAACCTATAGGTGTAACCTTTCGCTCAATACTTCAATCGACAATTGAAGTATCTGAGGCGGCATTACTCGAGGATACACGACAGAAGGAATTGCTCTATTTATAAACTTCACCTTCAACAAGTGTAGATTTCTTTCAGTAATCTTTTTTCTTTCTCGTCCAAAGCGTGTGCCTTTAGATGATAAAAAAAGAATCAAATCGCACCATCTCGGTAGTAAGTAAATGCCTCTTTTTCTCCTGAAGTTGTCGGAATTATTCGTAATAAGATATTGGCTATAATTGAAAAGGTTTTATCAATAAAATTTCCATTTATCTGCGATCTAGGCATAGATAACAATACATTCTATAATTCTTCATTACCTCTCGTAGGAAAACGCTCCCACAAACAAAGGAATTGGCCAGTACGAAATAACATAAAAACAGACTAATAAAATAAAATTCTCTTTATTACCGGAACTGTGAAGTAAAGACCTTTCTTTTCTATTTTTAGAGTTAGGGTTGATTGTTCGTACCTATCAAATAATCGAATTATGAATAACTCGCTAATCACTCGGATTTTGAGCCATAATCATTATGTAGGAGAGATGGCCGAGTGGTTCAAGGCGTAGCATTGGAACTGCTATGTAGGCTTTTGTTTACCGAGGGTTCGAATCCCTCTCTTTCCGGACTTTACCCAATTCACTACTATTACTGACCAGAATGGATCGAATAAGGGCAAATATTATTCTAATAATAGTTAATAAGGTAGCCGTTATGGATTCTCTATCTCTAATTCCTTTGATACAAAAGTATTGGAAAGATAAGGAATAAAAGTCGCGTTACCGATCTATTCCTTCGTCGAAAGTGAAGTAAGATTGCTCGAACCCTTGTTACTTGTTATTTGAGTGAGGTTTAAGTTTGACGAGAATAATATTCTACCACTAGCAATTCATTTATTTTCAAACCGACCCCCTTACTATCTATTATTTGGTTGACTAGTCCTTTATATTGGAATGCGTGAAGCGTCAAATGTTTTGGCAATTCCTCATGAGGAGTTGAATCAATATAATTTTGAATCAGAGCTCTGGATTTCTTATCATCCTTCGCTGTAATAATATCACTGGGTTTGCAACGATAACTCGGTATATCTACTATCCGACCATTAACTAAAATATGCCGGTGATTAACTAATTGGCGGGCTCCAGGAATAGTAGAAGCCATGCTCAATCGAAAAAGGATATTATCCAAACGCATTTCAAGTAATTGTAGTAAAACCTGACCTGTTGAACCTTTCGCTTTTCCGGCAATACGGACATATTTAAGCAATTGTCGTTCTGTAAGACCATAATGAAAACGCAATTTTTGTTTTTCTTCTAGCCGAATACGATATTGGGATCTTTTACCGGAACGTGATTGGTTTCTAAGTTCACTTCCAACTCTAGGTCTTTTACTAGTTAGTCCCGGTAAAGCCCCCAGCCGGCGTATTTTTTTGAAACGAGGCCCTCGGTAACGCGACATAAAGACTCCTTATTTGAAATTCCATTTTACAGAATAAGTCTAAATTAAAACTAAACTAAATAATAACTAAAGGGAAATATTGTACGACAAAGAATAATGAGATAAAGTGTATCAGACTTTGTTATTGTATATATGAAATATATAAATAAAAAAGGATCTTTTCCTTTCTTGATTTGGTCTGTATAGCCCAAATCTAACTTCTCCTTTTTTCTTCCTAGTTGAAAGTTTCTACGACATAATAGATGGAGGACTCTTGAAAAATAGGTCTTTTCAAAAGGTTTTAATTTCACAGAGACATTATCAATCATGTAAAAAAATCAAACAAATCTGTAAAAGCCGGCTATCGGAATCGAACCGATGACCATCGCATTACAAATGCGATGCTCTAACCTCTGAGCTAAGCGGGCTCACATACGCATAAGAAAATTTTACATTCAGAATAATTTTCTAAACTACTTGGATCTTATTTTCCCTAGTAAGTATTCAGATTCATTCTTAGCTATTCATAATTCATATTATTATAGCAAAAATAAATAAAAAAATCGACCGTTCAAGTATTCCACAGTGTGGGGTCAAATTCTAGTAAAAGAGGAATCAATATGTGGGATATATCCATCTCTATTGAATTGCGGATACAGAAATGCTAGAATCATTTCTGATCCGACAAAAGGGGTTCCGCAGATAGAGATGAAAGAAGATAGGCAAAAAATAGAAAAAATAGGAGAAAACCTTATAGGAATCAGCATCTAATGAATTAAAGGGTTCTAGTGAAAGAATGAAACGACATTAAGCTAAGATCCTAATCAAAAAAGGGGGGATATGGCGAAATTGGTAGACGCTACGGACTTAATTGTATTGAGCCTTGGTATGGAAATTTACTAAGTGAAAACTTTCAAATTCAGAGAAACCCTGGAATTAAAAATGGGCAATCCTGAGCCAAATCTTCTTTTCTGAAACCAAACCCAAATACAGGGGTTTAAAAAGCGAGAATAAAAAAGGATAGGTGCAGAGACTCAACGGAAGTTGTTCTAACAAATAGAGTTTACTCCATTGCATTGCCAAAGGAATCTTTTCATCGAAACTCCAGAAAGGATGAAGGATAAATCTTAATATCCATATGTATACGTACCGAAATAGTATAGCAAATGATTAATGTGATTAATGACAACTCAAACTTTTTTTTATTGTAAAATGAAAGAATTCTTAGGAAGCGATTCCGAATTCATTGAACCAAGAATCGACTATTCATTGATAAAAAAAGTGTCACTCCACAGTCTGATAGATCTTTTAACGAACTGAGATTAATCGGACGAGAATAAAGATAGAGTCCCATTATACATGTCAATACTGACAACAAGGAAATTGATAGTAAAAGGAAAATCCGTCGACTTTAGAAATCATGAGGGTTCAAGTCCCTCTATCCCCAAATCCCCTAATCTAATAAAGTATCATTTGATTACCTAATTTTTTTCTCATATTCTCGTTTCTTTAACTTAGAAAGTCTAGGGACTGTATAACACTTTAATTTAATAAATAATAATAATACATACCCTTTCATTTTTTTTTATTGACATAGCCTCAAGTCATATCGTAAAA